TCTTTTTATAGTTATCAGAATTCTAGTTATCTGAATAATGTATCGAAGAATGACGATCCTCGCTATGATCGTTACGTGTATGATACTCAATATAGTTGGAATAATCACATTAATAGTTGCATTGGCAGTTATCTTCGTTATCAAATCTGTATTGATAGTGACATTTTAACTAGTAGTGACAATTACAATGACAATTACATTTATACTTATATTTGTGGCGAAAGAGTAAATAGTAATGAAAGCGAGAGTTCCAATATAAGAACTGGTGCGGATGATAGTGATTTAACAACTATAAGAGAGAGTTCTAATGATTTAGATGTAACTCAAAAATACAGGCATTTGTGGGTTCAATGTGAAAATTGTTATGGATTAAATTATAAGAGATTTTTGAAATCAAAAATGAATATTTGTGAACATTGTGGATGTCATTTGAAAATGAGTAGTTCAGATAGAATCGAACTTTTGATTGATCCAGGTACTTGGGATCCTATGGATGAAGACATGGTCTCTCTGGATCCTATTGAATTTAATTCGGAGGAGGAACCTTATAAAGATCGTATTGATTCTTATCAAAGAAAGACGGGATTAACGGAGGCTGTTCAAACAGGTACAGGTAAACTAAACGGCATTCCCGTAGCAATTGGGGTTATGGATTTTCAGTTTATGGGGGGTAGTATGGGATCTGTAGTGGGCGAGAAAATTACACGTTTGATCGAGTATGCTACCAATCAATCTTTACCTCTTATTCTAGTATGTGCTTCCGGAGGAGCACGCATGCAAGAAGGAAGTTTGAGTTTGATGCAAATGGCTAAAATATCTTCTGCTTTATATGATTATCAATCAAATAAAAAGTTATTCTATATAGCAATCCTTACATCTCCTACTACGGGTGGGGTGACAGCTAGTTTTGGTATGTTGGGAGATATCATTATTGCCGAACCCAATGCCTACATTGCATTTGCGGGTAAAAGAGTAATTGAACAAACATTGAATAAGACAGTACCTGAGGGTTCACAAGTGGCTGAATATTTATTCCATAAGGGCTTATTCGATCCAATCGTACCACGTAATCCTTTAAAAGGCGTTCTGAGCGAGTTATTTCAGCTCCATGCTTTCTTTCCTTTGAATCAAAATTCAATCAAGTAGAAAAAAACAAAGCTTTAATTTAATAAATTATTAAATAAATTCTACATTTTATTATTTGTTTGGTAGTGACCAAGTAATTATTTAGTTTATAGGAATAAAAGTCAAAATCCGAAAAATGGATTTTTCTTTGGTAACATAAGATTGAATTGTATAAAGAATCATGCGTATTCTTTTTTATTGATATTCTTGATTAGTAATCAAGAAATCTCTATCAAACAAAATAAAAAGAGTGAATTCTTTCTCTTTTTTCTGTGAAATTAGGCAAGGTAAGGGAGTCCTGCATCTTTCTATATCCCCCGAGAACCCCAGTTTTACTAAGAATCCCTTTTATTAGATCGTATTATAACGAATTTTTCGGTAATTTGTAAGAAACTCTTTCTTTATTAAATTAACAATTAAATTAATAAAATATATTAAAATATTCAATTTTCAAAATTATAAAATTCTAATATACATATACCAATAAAAATTTAGAATAGACTAATTATAAAAATAAATAATGAATAAAATAATAAATAAAGTGGATTATCATAGATTATCGTATATATTTCATGTATAAACATATAGAAATGGATTAATAAGCCCATTTATTTATTTACACTTTTGATTTATATTTATTATATATGTTATATACTTATATTATCTATTTAATATATTAAATATTAGTATTTCTATATAGATTAGTATTTTTACTCCCTATTAGATTTATTCCTTATTGGTATCTTAGTATATACATAATATACTCTTATATTCTATATTCTTTAGTATTGTATAGACTCAATACTCACTTAAGTAGAATTTTATTCTATTTTATTAGAATAGTATAATATATCTTTATAACAGGTTAAAATGTTAATATAACAACAAATATAACAATAAATAACAGGTACAAATATTAAATCGAGGTACTCATTCTATGACAACTATCAGTAACTTACCCGCTATTTTTGTGCCTTTAGTGGGCTTAGTATTTCCGGCAATTGCAATGGTTTCTTTATCTCTTCATGTTCAAAAAAACAAGATTTTTTAGATATTATGGGATTAAATCTTATCTATTTTTTTTTTCAAGACTTAGGCTTACTTGGATCATAGCACAATTATCTATTTAATTTAGTAGAATATGGTATACCGTGTAGCTTCCTCCGAGCAGAAGCTCGTATGCATAAACACGATATATGGGAAAATGAATTATAGCTATTTGAAGATAAATCATTATCGGGATGAATTTCTGAAACGTAAAGTCAATATATCTAAATGTCTGTGCATATCTATAAGAAATCATAAAAAAAAAAAGGATGTTATTTTTTTAGTTTAGCTCTAAGCAATTGATGAATTACTCCTCAAGCTTCACATCATAATAGTACTAGTCGATGAGGATTACTTCGGAAACAAAAAAATTAAAGTCAAATTTATTGGGATTATCTCCCAATTACAATAAAATGCAACTAGATCTAGTATAGTATGAGTTGGCGATCAGACCATATATGTATAGAACTTATAGCGGGGTCTCGAAAACCGAGTAATGTCTGCTGGGCTTTTATCCTTTTTTTAGGTTCATTAGGGTTTTTATTGGTTGGAACTTCTAGTTATCTTGGTAGGAATTTTATACCGTTCTTTCCCTCTCAGCAAATAATTTTTTTTCCACAAGGAATCGTGATGTCTTTCTATGGAATCGCGGGTCTTTTTATTAGTTCATATTTGTGGTGCACAATTTCGTGGAATGTGGGTAGTGGTTATGATCGATTCGATATAAAAGAAGGAATAGTGTGTATTTTTCGTTGGGGATTTCCTGGAAAAAATCGTCGCATCTTCCTCCGATTCCTTATGAAAGACATTCAATCCATCAGAATAGAAGTTAAAGAGGGTATTTATGCTCGTCGTGTCCTTTATATGGAAATCAGAGGCCAGGGGTCCATTCCCTTGACTCGTACCGATGAGAATTTGACTCTACGAGAAATTGAACAGAAAGCTGCTGAATTGGCCTATTTCTTGCGTGTACCAATTGAAGTATTTTGAGAATGCTTTCTTATTCTTAGCAAAACAAAAGGGAAAAAACTATAACTCAAGAATTCTCTTTCTCTTTTTTCTATAGCATAACTTAACCGAAATTTCTGCCGAACTCTGATTAGAACAAAAATAAAATAAAGTAAACGTACACGAACCAATCATAAAGCGAAATAGTTTTTGTCCATAAATTCTTTTTTATGAGTATGTAAATCTACTTAAATCAATTCAGTAACGAAACAAGTAACAAATCGAAATAATAGATTCATCTCATATATCAAAACATTTCGGAATAAAGAATTTATCTTTTTTTTTTTTTTTTATTTTCAATATTTCGAATTTAGTAAATACAGATAGATTCTCTCTTGTAAATCATCTCTCCTTTTTTGTTAATCAACGTTTTTTATCTTTTTTGTGCTCTTTAATTACCCACCGATTGGGCCGCTTATAATGATAACCTTTCTGTCTTATTTTGACACTATCATAGCATCACAGTTTTCTTCAGAAAATTCTATCAATTATTCCTGTACTCGGGGCTGCCAGTGAACTTTTTTTTTCGAGATTTTTGGATATCTTGATAAACCGGGAGTTCTTTTGTCTCGAAATTCGAATAATATTCATTATTTGAAATGGCTCTTTCGTGCATTCATCCAAAGGGGACAATTGCTTCGAATTTGAGCAATTGATATATTTTGAAAGAATATTATATATAATATTCTAGTTTATTTATTTCTTCATTCAATTTGAAGTGGAATCCTTCTTATTCTATTTCTATATTTCTATATTGCTTTTCTGTATTCTTTCTAAATTAGAAATTCAAGGACCAACCATTGTACTGAATCACAAATAAAAACGGGGAATACGCTCGATAACTTGTAATGTAATAGAACTGATATTTGATAGAAATATTAGTATCGTATAGAGTCGACGAATGAGATGAGTTCATTTCAAAATTCACAGATGAGCAAATGGCAAAAAAGAAAGCATTTATTTCCCTTCTATATCTTGCATCTATAGTATTTTTGCCTTGGTGGATCTCTCTCTCATTTACATTTAATAAAAGTCTGGAATCTTGGGTTAATAATTGGTGGAATACTAGGCCCTCCGAAATTCTTTTGAACGATATTCAAGAAAAGAGTATTCTAAAAAAATTCATAGAATTAGAGGAACTCTCCCTCTTCGACGAAATGCTAAAGGAATACTCGGAAAGGCGTTTACAAAAGCTTCACGTCGGAGTCTACAATGAAACGATCCAATGGATCAAGATGCACAATGAGGGTCGTATCCATACGATTTTACATTTCTCAACAAATATAATTTCTTTCGTTATTCTAAGTGTTTTTTCTATTCTAAGTAATGAAGAACTTATTTTTCTTAACTCTTGTCTTCAAGAATTTCTATATAATTTAAGCGACACAATAAAGGCTTTTTCTATTCTTTTATTAACCGATTTATGTATAGGATTCCATTCGCCCCATGGTTGGGAACTAATGATTGGCTCTATCTACAAAGATTTTGGATTTGCTCATAATGATCAAATTATATCCGGTGTTGTTTCTACTTTTCCAGTCATTTTAGATACAATTTTTAAATATTGGATTTTTCGTTATTTAAATCGTGTATCTCCGTCACTTGTAGTAATTTATCATTCAATGAATGATTGAAAAATGATCGACCGATCCAATTATAATGTTTGTTACTTTGTAACATAAGTAAAACAGTCAAAATTGTACTTCTTTTTTCTACCCACCCGGGGGATTCCTTCAATATTCGAGTCAAATTATTTCAGTAAATAACAGAATCATAGATAGGGAACTATACTAGTGACTTATCTAATTTTATTGTAGAAA